GATTCTATTTTATCAAAAAAAAGGATTCCTGCTCTTTTTTTTTGGTTGTCCATTACTTATTATATTATGCTTATTTATACTTATTTTATACTTAATATATTATCATTATTACTTATTCTATAAACTATAAAAATAAAGGGTTCTGAAAAATCTGGAAAAATAGAAACTAAACTAAGAATAGAAATCTTTGACGAATGGGATCCAGAATTGTTATTATTTCGACACAAGAAAAGGAATTTCACACATCCCTTTCTTGTGCCGAAGGCTAGGAAGACGAAGAATACTCCCTGTAATTATAATTATTTGTTCCCCTCATTTATCCTTCCTTTCTATTCTACGCTTACTTATCTTATGTTTAGTATCTAAGCAAATTGAATTTATAAAACAAAACCCATTATGTGACCTTTCAATCTGACAATAGGGATATAATTACACCCCTCCAATTTAGATTGAAAAAAAGAAAAGAAGGGGTAAAGACAAATAGTCTTCTTGACAATGACAATATACATATTTTGAATGCGGTAAAAGTACTTCCTAGAGAAAGAATATAAACAAGCAAAAGACTTTTCATACTTTTTTTCATCATACCTAACCTAATTGCCAGGAAGAATTCGTTCTTTTTTACAAATTTGATGTTGATAAATCCACGGATCTAGAAATTCATTTCGGACACTTGAACCTTCTCAAACTGTTTCTTTTTAAGAACCAAAAAAATTTGTGCAAAAACAATAGATGACAAGAAGAACAAAAGGCCTTGGACACGTAGTGGATCTTGAAGTACTATTTCTGCATCCCCCTGACCAAATCCACCCACATTAGGATTACTTGTTAATGGTTGATCGAGTTTGATAGATTCACCCTCTGAAACAAGAAGTTCTGGTCCTGGGGGGATAATATCAACCACTTGATGTCCATCCAATGCATCCGTTATGGTTATTTCGTACCCCCCTTTTTCTTTTCGTATGATTTTGCTTACTATACCTGTTGCCGTAGCATTATAAACTGTATTGTTACTTTTGTTCCCGTCGGGATAAATCTGACCCCTTCCCCGGTTTCCGCCTACGTATATGGGATATTTTAAGAAATGAACATCCTTATTACTAGCAGGGTCTGGGGAAAGAATAGGAAAGGTGATTTCACTATATTTTTGACCAGGAACAGGACCTATCACAAGAATATTTTTCTTAGTGGGGCGGTAGTTCTGAAAAGACAGATTGCCTATCTTTTCTTTCATCTCGGGCGAAATACGATCAGGTGGGGCTAACTCAAACCCCTCCGGTAAAATAAGAACAGCACCCACATTCAAAGCCCCTTTCTTACCATTAGCAAGAACTTGTTTCAGTTGCATATCATAAGGAATTCTAACAACCGCTTCAAATACAGTATCAGGAAGTACCGCTTGGGGAACCTCAATATCCACGGGTTTATTAGCTAAATGGCAATTGGCACATACAATACGCCCAGTTGCTTCTCGTGGATTTTCATACCCCTGCTGCGCAAAAATGGGATATGCATTTGAAATGGACGACCCGGTTATTATATAGATCATGAGCGATACGGAAATGGATCGAGTAATCTCCTCCTTTATCCAAGAAAAAGTATTTCTAGTTTGCATGGTCCAATCCTTGATCCCGAAAATTTCTACAATAAAATTAGGTAGGTTACTAAATATAGTTCCCTATCTACGATTCTGCTATTTACTTTTACTGAAAAAAAAAATTACTGAAATAGAGGAGGAATTGTATTCCCCTGATGGGTAGAAAGAGTAAAGTAAGTACGACTTTGTTTGTATGCTTTGCTTCTATACAAAGTAAGAAAGATTATAATTGAATCCGTGAATCATTTTTCAGTCATTCATTGAATGATAAATAACTACAAGTGACGGAGATACACGATTTAAATAACGAAAGATCCAATATTTTAAAATTGTATCTAGAATGACTGGAAAGGTAGAAACAAGACCGGATATAATTTGATCATTATGAGCAAATCCAAAATCTTTGTAGATATAGCCAATCATTAGTTCCCAACCGTGGGGCGAATGGAATCCGATACATAAATCAGTTAATAAAAGAATAGAAAAAGCTTTTATTGTGTCGCTTAAATTATATAGGAATTCTTGAACCCAAGAGTTAAGAATAACAAGTTCTTCATTCCCCAAAATAGAATAACCACTTAGAATAACGAAACAGATTAGATTTGTCGAGAAGTGCAAAATCGTATGGATATGATCCTCATTGCGCATCTTGATCAATTGGATCGTTTCTTTGTGGATTTCTAGACGAAGTTTTTGTAGATGTGTTTCCGGGTATTCTTTTATCATTTCGTCCAACAGGAAGAGTTCCTCTACTTCTATGAATTGTTCTAGAATACTCTTTTCTTGAATATCATTCAAAAAAGTTTCGGATTGCCTAGTATTCCACCAATTAGTAATCCAAGATTTCAGACTTTTATTAAATGAGAGAGAGATCCACCAGGGCAAAAATACTATAGATGCAAGATATAGAAGGGGCGTGAATGCTTTCTTTTTTGTCATTTTTTCATCTGTGAATTGTTAATGAACCCACCTCATTCATTGCCTTTATGTGATCTACTCTTTCTATCAGGCATGACTTTCAGTATATTCATTATATTATAAGGTCGGGGCCCTTGAATCTATTCTCTGTTTTTTTTTTTTGATTCAGTGCTTAGTCCTTGAATCTAAAAAGAATACAGAAATAGAAAATAAGAATCCACTTTTCATTCGAATGTTCGAATGAAAAATGAAATAAATTAAATATATATATATATTATTGTTATATTGTTTCCAGATATCTCAATTGATCAAATTCGAAGCAATTGGCCTCTTTCGATAACTGCCCGAAAGAACCGCTTCAAATAATCAAGATTATTCTATTCAGATTTTGAGACGAAGGAGCTCCCTGTCTATATCAAGATATCAATCAAAGATGTCGAAAAATTTTCGCGGGTTATCTAGACTATATATAGTCTAGAGTCCAGGAATAATTGAAAAAAAAAGTATGAAAAATATTATGATGATCAAAAATGCGTGACAAAAAAAGACGGAAAAGTTCTCATTACGTTTCTCATTATGTTATAAGAAAGAAATATACTTGTTTACTTCTTAAGGAGCACAAAAGAAAGGCTAAAAAGGGATGGGCCGATTGACAAAAGGAAAGTAGAGAAAATTTACAAGATATGATCTATCTGTATCTAACGTAGGAACTCCAAATATTGAAGCTAAAAAGCGAAAGTCTTTATTTCGAAATACTTTGATATATGAGATGAATCCATTCTTTCGATTTCTTGCTTGTTTTGTTACTGAATTAAGTTGAGTGGTTTTCCATTTACCGATGCATAAAAAACAATTTTTGTGGACAAAAAAAACAGTTTTGTTTTATGTTATGACTCTTGCGTATACGTCTGCTTTGGTTCGAATGGGCATTCTGAAGAAACTTCAGTTTAGTTCTGCTATAGAAAAAAGAGGATTCTTGGCTTGAGTTTTTTCCTCCTACCGAGAAAGCATTTATTATTTATTCTGCAATTCATTTCAAAAGACTTCAATCGGTACACGCAAAAAATAGGAAAATTCGGCAGCTTTTTGCTCAATTTCTCGTGGAGTCAAATTCTCATCAGTACGAGTCAAGGGAACGGCTCCCTGGCCTCTGATTTCCATATAAAGGACACGACGAGCATAAATACCCTCTTTAACTTCTATTCTGATGGACTGAATATCTTTCATAAGGAATCGTAGAAAGATTCGACGATTTTTTCCAGGAAAACCCCAACGAAAAATACATACTATTCCCTCTTTTCGATCGAATCGATCATAACCACTACCTACATGCCAAAAAATCGTGCACCACAAATAGGAACTAATAAAGAGACCTGCGATCCCATAGAAAGACATCACGATTCCTTGTGGAAAAAAAACTATTTGCTGAGACGGAAATAAAGATATCAAATTCCTACCAAGATAACTAGAAGTTCCAACTAATAAAAACCCTAATGAACCAAAAAAAAGGATAAAGGCCCAGCAGAAATTGCTTGTTTTTCGAGACCCCACTATAAATTCTATCCATATAGATTCTGATCGCCAACTCATACATACTAGATCCAGTTGCATTTTATTGGAATTGAGAGAATAACCAAAAAAAATTCGACTTTACTTTTTTTGTTTCCGAAGTAACTCTCATCAACTAGTACTATTTTGATATGAACTTTTAGAAGTAATTCATCAATTTAGAAGTAATTCATCAAATTGCTTAGATCTAAAATCATCCCCTTTCTATGATCCCCTATACAGATCTACTCGATATATAGACTTTAATTTCATACATCCGTTCTGTACCGATCTGCTTGCTATAATTCATTTACCCCTATATCATGTTTACGTATGCATAAGAGGAGCTTTTTCATTTATGTTCGGGGAAGCCGGATGTTATACAATATTCTACTAAATAGATATCCGTGGCATCTAAGTCTTGAAAAAAAAAGATAAGATTTGGTCTTGGCCCCATCGAATCTAAAAAATCTTAGTTTTTTGAACATACAAAGATAAAGAAGCCATTGCAATTGCCGGAAATACTAGGCCTACTAAAGGCACAAAAATAGAGGGAAAGCTGCTGAAAGTTGTCATAAAATGGGTACCTCAATTTACTATTTGTACCTGTTATTGTTATATTGTTAGTTAGAAATAGATCTTATAATAATTCTATTATAATTCGTATATTATACTAAGTATATCTAAATACTAAGTATATCTACACGAGTATATATATCTACTAAGTGCAAGGAATGTAGAATTAAATAAAAAGCCTTGCCCATCTTTCTAAATCATCTAAATCAAATAAAATAGGTGTATGATAAGATAATCCACTTTCTTTATTATCTTACTTTATTCTTACTTTTGTTCTTGTCTTCTAATTAGAATTTCTAATTAGAATTTAATAAAGAAAGAGTTTATTACAAATTGTCGAAGGATTCGATTCGTTAGAATCCGAGCCAAGAACAGGGATTTTTAGTCAAAATAGAATTCTCGGGAGATATAGAAAGATGCAAAACTCAATATTTATATTTTTTCTATATTTGAATTATATATACATACGCAATAGAGACAGATAAAATTCGCTTTTTATTTTTATCTTGTTGATAGAGGTTTACTCATTAGTAATCAGTAATATCGGTAAAAAAAAAAAATGATAATATAATAATAATTATCCACATAATTCGTTTTTCGACAATTCCATTTTATGTCACAAAGTCAAAGCCCGCATAATGGTCTTTGACTTTCATTCTGATAAACTAACTAACTACCTTTTCACTACAAAGAAAATAATTTAACTTAAGACTCTACTTGATTTAATTTTGATTCAAAGGAAAAAAACCGTGGAGCTGCACTAACTCACTCAGAACACCTTTTAAAGGATTACGTGGTACGATTGGATCGAATAAACCCTTATGGAATAAATATTCAGCCGCCTGTGAACCTTCAGGTATTGTTTTATTCAATGTTTGCTCAATTACTCTTTTACCCGCAAATGCAATATAGGCATTGGGTTCAGCAATAATGATATCCCCCAACATACCAAAACTCGCGGTCACTCCACCAGTAGTAGGAGATGTAAGAATTGATACATAAAATAACTTTTTTTTTGATTGATAATCATATAAAGCGGAAGATATTTTAGCCATTTGCATCAAGCTCAAACTTCCTTCTTGCATGCGTGCTCCTCCGGAAGCACACACTAGAATAAGAGGTAAAAAATGATTGCTAGCATATTCGATCAAACGGGTGATTTTCTCGCCTACTACGGATCCCATACTACCCCCCATAAACTGAAAATCCATAACCCCGATTGCTATAGGAATACCGTTTAGTTGACCCGTGCCTGTTTGAATAGCCTCAGTTAATCCTGTCTTTCTTTGATAAGAATCAATACGATCTTTATAAGCCTCTTCTTCAGACTGAAATTCAATGGGATCCAGAGAGATCATGTCTTCATCCATAGGACCCCAAGTACCTGGATCAATCGAAAGTTCGATTCTATCTGAACTATTCATTTTCAAATGATATCCACATTGTTCACAAATATTCATTTTTGACTTAAACAATTTCTTATAAGTTAATCCATAACAATTTTCGCATTGAACCCACAAATGCTTGTATAGATCGAGCTCATTAGAACTTTCTTTTAGAGTTAAATCATGACCATTTGCGCGAGTTCTTATATTGAAATTCTTGCCTTCACTACTATTTCCACCTTCACCACAAATGTAATTATAAATATAATTATCATTGTAATTGTCACTACCACTTAAAATGTAACTATCAATACAGATTTGAGAACGAAGATAAGAGTCAATACACCTATTAATGTGATGATTCCAACTATAGTTAGTATCATACAAGTTAAAATCATAGTGGGGATCGCCATTTGTCGATCCACTATTCATATAACTAGAATTACGATAACTAGAAAAAAAACTTTCTAGTTCACTCAAAAAAGAATGATCATTGTCAATCTCAAAAATATTATTTTCACTATCAAAATATATGGAATAACTATTCTGATTACTATCCCTAATTAAAAAGGTGTCATCAGAAATGAAATTCCGAATGTCTTTGACGCCAACTAAATGATCAACCTTACTGTAATAACTAGAGCTGTCACTACAACCATGAATGTTTTTATCCGTATCATTTCTAGCCGGGTCTTCGTTTACACTAGTATTTTCAATAGGACCAAGGCCATCCATTGATTTACTTAGCCCACATCTGTATTCTAATTCCCTCTTAGACAAGAGGAAATTGAACCATGATTTTTCCATAGAGCTTTCTTGCCTCTATTTACATGAAAGTACAATAGATGAATAGTCATTCGATGAAAAATCAATTGAATATGAATATTTTATTTCCTATCAGAATATGCATACTAGATACAATCGCTAGGGTTATTACCGAATAATGAGTGAGAAGGAAACGATTCTCGTTTGTGAGAACCTGAATTATCAGTTCATTATATATGATAGAGCTATTTTTTCTTTTCAATTAGAAATATCAATTTTTAATTACAAATAGTGATTTCCCCATGTTGTGTAAAATTCGCACTGAAAAAATTGAAAAAAGATATTTTTCTCCTATCAAGAACCTTTTTCGTAAAATCTCGTCTACTAATACAATTACAATAAGTTTCTATTCCAACACGGAACGAAAAGGACAACATACAGGATGGGTAGAAGAAGTTGTGATGCTTGGCTCGATCCACGATCCGAAACCGTGGGATATAGGATAGAAAAGAATACACCAATCCTAAGGATCCATACATAGAATTAATTATGGACCCAGGAGAAAATTTGAGTTGTGTTTAGTCTTTTATTTTTGTATTTAAGATCTTGTATATCTAGATAAAAATATATCTATCCAAAATATAGACAAGACAATAGGATCGGCTCAATCCTTTTAGTAAAAGATTGGGCCGAGTTTAATTGCAATTCAAG